TTTTGTTTTTTCTGAGTTTATCCAATTTATCGTGAAAGGTAAGAGGGGATAAAGGAACCGTGTGTTGATTGTCCTCTAAAGGTAAGTTTTCTTCTTCCTTATGTAAAAAGGGAATAAATAAATCAATCAAATTCCGGCAGGCTTCATGAAGTGCTTCTTTCGGAGTTAAACTCCCATTTGTCCATATTTCGAGAAAGAGTATCTCTTGTTTTTCATTCCCATTCCCATAAGAATGAATACTATGATTCGCATTTCGAACAGGCATGAATACAGCATCTATAGGATAACTTCCATCTTGAAAGTTATGTGGCATTTTGATAAGATATCCGCGATTTCTCTTGATTTGTAATCCAATACACAAATCAATTGGTTCTGTCAAGCTAGCTATATGTTGTGTATTATCAACGATTTCTACATAAGGTGGTAAGATGATATCTTGAGCAGTTACATATCCTGGACCTCTGACACAAATAGACGCGTCACAAGTTCCATATAGATTACTTCTCAATACAATTTCTTTTAAATTCATGAAAATTTCATGGACCGATTCTTGAATACCCGCTATGGTAGAATATTCATGCGGGACGTTCTCAGATTTTACACGTGTGATACATGTTCCTTCTATTTCTCCAAGTAAAGCTCTTCGCATCGCAATGCCTATTGTGTCGGCTTGACCTTTCATAAGTGGAGACAGAATAAAGCGTCCATAATAAAGACGTTTACTGTCTTCTCTTGATTCAACACACTTCCACTGTAGTGTCCGAGTAGATACTGTTACTTTCTCTCGAACCATAGTAATATTATTTGATTTGATTGAATCATTTATTTCTCTTGTTTCTCTTGAAATTTCTTCAATGTTAATTTCTACACACGTCTTTTTTTCGGGGGTCTGCAACCATTATGTGGCATAGGGGTTACATCCCGTACGAAAGTTAATAGTATACCACTTCTACGAATAGCTCGTAATGCTGCGTCTCTTCCGAGACCGGGACCTTTTATCATGACTTCTGCTCGTTGCATACCTTGATCTACTACTGTACGAATAGCATTTGCTGCTGCAGTTTGAGCGGCAAAGGGTGTCCCTCTTCTCGTACCCTTGAATCCACAAGTACCCGCTGAGGACCAAGAAACCACCCGACCCCGTACATCTGTAACCGTGACAATGGTATTATTGAAACTTGCTTGAACATGAATAACCCCCTTTGGTATTCTACGTGCACTCTTACGTGAACCAATACGTCCATTTCTACGTGAACCAATTCTCGGTATAGCTTTTGCCATATTTTATCATCTCATAAATATGAGTCAGAGATATATGGATATATCCATTTCATGTCAAAACAGATTCCTTATTTGTACATCGAGTCCTTTAGTGAGTCTGATTATCCTTGTCTTTGTTTATGTCTCGGGTTGGAACAAATTACTATAATGCGCCCCCGCCTACGGATTAGGCGACATTTTTCACAAATTTTACGAACAGAAGCTCTTATTTTCATATTTGTCATTCCTTATCTTAATTCTGAATCTACTTCTTGGAAGAAAATAAGTTTCTTGAAATTTTTCATCTCGAATCATATTGAATAAAAACCACCTAATCCTTCCAATCCTTTTTGCGGAGTCGATAAATTATACGTCCTCTGGTTGAATCATAACGACTTACTTCAATTTTGACTCTATCTCCTGGCAGTATCCGTATAAAACTACGCCGGATCTTTCCTGAAACATAACCCAGGATCAGATCTTCATTATCTAACCGAACCCGGAACATACCATTGGGAAGCGATTCAGTAATTAAACCTTCATGAATCCATTTTTGTTCTTTCATTCCAGGTAAAGCCTCCTTGAAGTATCAACTAATGGAGGAGGAACGATATTAGACAACTCGTCCCTTTTCTTTTTTTTAGAAATAGGAAGAAGTTTCGGATCCAATTTGGATATTAAAAGGATTACCATATATAACACAAAATTTCTCCGCCGATTCCTTCGAGTCGAGCCTCTCGGTCTGTCATTATACCTCGAGAAGTAGAAAGAATTACAATCCCCATCCCACCTAAAATTCTAGGAATTCGTTGAGAGTTAGAATAGATTCGTAGACCGGGTCGACTGATCCGTTTTAAATTTAAAAAATTTCTATAGAGTCTTTTCCTATTCCTTCTATGCCGCAGGTTTAAAACCAAAAAAGATTTGTTTTTTTCTCGATGTTTTCTAACGTTTTCAATAAAACCTTCTCGGAAAAGTATTTTAACAATATTTTCGGTAATATTAGTAGATGCGATGCGAACCACTCTTTTTCTATCCATATCAGCATTTCGTATAGAGGTTATTATCTCAGCAATAGTGTCCCTACCCATGGTGAACTAAAATTATGGGTGCCCCAAAATTGGATATAATCAACATGTTTTTCTTTTTTTTTTTTTTTACTTATTTGTTTTATGAATATGAATTATTAAAGGTATATGCGTGAGACACAATCTACTAATTAATCTAGTTCTTAATCTATTTCTTTCAAATACCCACTATAAACATATCAGTGATCTCATTTTATAATACCTCGGGAGCTAATGAAACTATTTTAGTAAAATGGAATTGTCTCAATTCCCGGGGGATCGCACCAAAAATTCTAGTTCCTTTTGGATTTCCTTCTTGATCAATCACAACTGCAGCATTGTCATCATATCGTATTATCATACCGCTGTCACGTTTAAGTTCTTTACAGGTACGAACAATTACAGCTCTGACTACTTCTGATTTTTCTAGGGGCATATTTGGTACTGCTTCTTTGATCACAGCAACAATAACGTCACCAATATGAGCATATCGACGATTGCTAGCTCCTATGATTCGAATACACATCAATTCTCGAGCCCCGCTGTTATCTGCTACATTTAAATGGGTCTGAGGTTGAATCATATCAATTTTTTAGTCTATTCTTCCAATGCAAAGGATGAAGAAAAAAAAGGAATATTTTTTGTCCAAAAAAAGAAACTTTCATCCCCAAGATTCATTTCTGTTGGTTCTACATTTTTATCCTGAAATAATGAATTGAGTTCGTATAGGCATTTTGGATGCTGCTATTGAAATAGCCCTTCTAGCTATATTTTCGGTTACTCCACCCATTTCGTATAGTATTCGACCTGGTTTAACAACAGCTACCCAATATTCAGGGGATCCCTTTCCCGAACCCATACGTGTTTCAGCGGGTCTTACTGTAACCGGTTTGTCTGGAAATATACGGACCCATATTTTTCCACCACGGCGTGCATTTCGTGTCATTGCTCGTCGACCTGCTTCGATTTGTCTAGATGTGATCCAAGCAGGTTCAAGTGCCTGAAGAGCATATTTACCGAAACAAATATGATTACCTCGATAAGATATTCCCTTCATTCTTCCTCTATGTTGTTTACGGAATCTAGTTCTTTTGGGGTTATAGTTGATGGTTGTTTCACAATTCCATCTCTACTACAGAACCGGACGTGAGAGTTTCTTCTCATCCAGCTCCTCACGAATAAAAGGATTAAAAACATTTAATTGAAATGATTAACATTTTTTGTAAAAAATCGTTTTTTTTTAGAACGTTCTAAAAAATCTTTATTTTGTTTTGTCCTTTATCCAAGTTTAGCAACTAAAAAAAAAAAAAGTTTTCGCGGGCGAATATTTACTCTTTCAATCTCTATTTCATTTGTAGGGCTCGTTCGTGACTTCTCCCAATAGATGAATTAATCTCCGGTTCATTTCGCCATCCCGACTAGTGAATCATTAAGATTCATTTTTTCAATAAAATCTTTTGCATGCACAGGTTCCATCGTTCCCATCGCTTCGTACTTAATGATTAGGTCCGAATTCTACAATGGAGCTCATAATCCAATTTGTTCCTGAGTCAATCTTCTTAGTCTTTATTGGCTCCAAGCTCTTTATTTTTTTCTTGATTCATTTAATATTTCATTATGGATGAATCAATTAGTATTGATGCTTTATTACACTGTCTTTTATGAGATGACTCGTAACCTTACATATTGGAATTCTATATCATTGATATTCTTTTTCTCTCTTTCTCTCATCCTTCCATTTATCCACACCTTTACTTCTTTCATTTTGTTTTACAACTTCTAATTAAAGTTTATGCAAAAAAAAATTTCAGTTGCTACAAAGATATGACTGATTTATCATATCTTGACTGGTTCTTTATATCCAGATAATACGAAGTGATGAGTTGGTTATTAGTTCATACTATGGGGCTGGTCCTTTTTTAATCCTAACCCTAAAAAACCAACGAGTCACACACTAAGCATAGCATTTATATCAAATGGTCAATTGAATTTTTATTCAACCCTATAGAATTAAGAATTAGAATTGCTCATTTTGATTCACCAGAAAAAGAATGAACGAGTTTCTATTTTTTTTTTTTCTATCAATGGATAGAAGGGAAAGACAAGTAAAGGTTTCTTATTCTTCGTCTATAAATATCCAAATTTTGATACCCAAGACCCCATAGATAGTTCGAACTGTATAGGAACAATAATCAATTTTAGCTCGAATGGTTTGTAGGGGAACCCTACCTTCTCTGATCCATTCGACACGTGCAATTTCTTTTCCGTCGATACGTCCTGCAATTTGTACTTGAATTCCTTTTGTATCTGCTTGTTCAGTTAATTCAATAGCTTTTTTCATTGCTTTTCGAAATGAAACTCTATTCTTTAATTGTCCGGCTATAAATTCTGCAAGAATATTAGGGTTTCCATAAGGTTTTGCAATTCTTGTGATAGCAACGTTAAGTTTTTGGTTCACATAATTAAATTCTTTTTCTAGATTAATCTGTAATTCTTGGATTCCTCGCGTTCTATTTTCTATTAATAACTTTGGGAATCCCATAAAGATTATGACCTGGATCAAATCAATTCTTTTTTTAATTTCTATACGTGCAATTCCCTCGACGCCGGAGGATATTCTCATATTCTTTTGTATATAATTTTTGATAAAATCTCTTATTTTTTGATCTTCTT